TCTCTTTCTAACCAAACAATTACTAGTACACCTATTGTGATTCCTAATACAAGAGTAAAAATAGGGATAAGCATCCATATGATCCCATAGACCTCTTTTAAGGATTCCAATCTAGAAAAAGAATTGATAGCTTGTACTTCTGTTGTATCTATTATCATTTTAACGATCAACTTCTCCCATAATGATATCTATACTACCTAGTATCGTCATAATATCAGCCAATTTCATTCCTTTAACTAACTGAGGAAGAATTTGCAAATTAATAAACCCCGGAGGACGAATTTTATATCGCCAAGGAAAAACACCCTTATCTCCTATCAGAAAAATGCCCAATTCTCCCTTTGGTGCTTCGACTCTCGTATAAAGTTCTTGCTTCGACAATTCAAAAGTCGGAGAAGGTTTTTTACTAATGAATCGATAGTCAAACTCATTCCATAAAGTATCTTTTACTCTATCAAAGCGGCGGATTTCTAAATTTTCATAGGGCCCTCCAGGAATTCCTTCTAGGGCCTGTTGAATAATTTTTATGGATTCTGTCATTTCACTGATTCGTACTAAATAACGAGCTAATGAATCCCCCTCTTTTTGCCATTGGACTTCCCAATCAAATTCGTCGTAACACTCATAATGATCAACTTTACGAAGATCCCATTGTATTCCGGAAGCTCGTAGCATTGGTCCCGACAAACCCCAATTTATTGCTTCCTCTCCACCAATAATGCCTACTCCTTCAACTCGTTCTAAAAAAATGGGATTCCGTGTAATAAGCTTTTGATATTCAGCAATTCCTGTTAAAAAATAATCGCAAAAATCCAAACATTTATCTATCCAGCCATGAGGTAAATCAGCAGCGACTCCGCCAATACGAAAAAAATTGTGCATCATTCGCATACCGGTGGCAGCTTCGAATAGGTCATATATCAATTCTCTTTCTCGAAAAATATAGAAAAAGGGAGTCTGTGCCCCAATATCTGCCATAAAAGGGCCAAGCCATAACAAATGCGAAGCTATACGACTTAACTCCAACATAATGACTCTGATATAACTGGCCCTTTTAGGGACTTGAATATTGCCTAATTGCTCTGGCCCATTTACAGTTATTGCTTCTGTGAACATAGTAGCTAAATAATCCCAACGTGTTACATAAGGCAAATATTGTATAATTGTTCGATTTTCCGCAATTTTTTCCATACCTCTGTGTAAATAACCCAATATTGGTTCACAGTCAATAACATCTTCACCATCTAGAGTAACAATGAGTCGAAGAACACCATGCATTGATGGGTGGTGAGGTCCCATATTGACTATCATGAGGTCTTTTCTAGCTGGTACAGTCATAGGTTTTTCCTGATTCATTCTTCCATGAATTGCTGAAAGCGAAAAGAAGTTCATCAAACTTTAAGCGAATAATTAAAACTAACTCTTCAAATTAATGAGTTTTTCTCTCTCGAATACCCAACTGCCCTATTAATTCTTTATAACGCGATCTATTTTTTTTTGACAAATAAGCCAGCAAGCGTTGACGTTTTCCCAGAATTTTCCGCAGACCTCTCTGAGATAAATAGTCTTTTTTGTGCAATTCCAAATGTGAAGTAAGTCTCCGTATCTTATTGGTGAAACTTACTACTTGAAATTCAACAGATCCTTTGTTTTCTTCTTGTTCTTGCAAAATAATTGAAATAAATGAATTTTTTACCATAAAAGAATTTCACACTCCCCTTTTTACAGATATTTATTTTATTGATCAGTAATAATAATGTCAGAAATTTTAATGTAGTATACACAATAATCATCATTTCTTTATATATTCTTTATTTTATCAATTAACATTAATCAATAGAAAGATTAATGAAAAAAATATGATTGATAGAATAGAACAACAGAATATATAGGAAACTCAAAATTTGAAATCAGGGATACATATATATCCTTAACATACTCAAACGGCTCCCATTATTGGTATCAAACCAATAGCGATTCATACAAGCTAAATCTTCTAATTGATAATTAGGCCAAAAAAAGAACTTTAATTGAATTAATTCTTTTTTTTTTCTGTCAATTTTTTTACTTTCATCCAAAAATTGACTCCAGTTTTTTATCTTGTTCTCCTTGCAAAATAATTTATTTTTATGCACAGCATTCTGGTTCTTTAAATTCAAATTGAAAGAAATTAGAATTCTCAATTCTCTACGACGTCTAGACGATAAAATTTTTTCAGGAACAAGCAAATCATAATTATTTTTTTTTCTATTTAAAGTTTTTCTTTTATGTCTTGAAATGGAAATGGATTCATCAAAATTCTTCTTAGCAACGTTTTGGGGGTTTCGGTATCTTTGATTACTCTGGTGCTTACTTTTATGAACCAATGAAATACCTATGATTTGATACATAAAAAACTGTCCGTCATTTTTTACAGATAGACGGGCAGGTTCCATAATTAATATTCCCTTTTTCGTTAATTGTGTAAGATTTAAACGCCTCCTCATTATATCCAGATTCATTTCTTTCCTTTGAATATAGGATATAGTAATTTTTCTTACATTTATGAGGCTAACCAGGAGACCATATATCTGGATATTATTCATCATTTTTTGATTCAATTGATTCAAACGTCCAGTCCATCTTAATTGCAAAGGAAAATCTCTTTTAAGGAATATTTTTAGTTTTTCGATCGATTCTAAAAAATATTCTTCAATATTGTTTTGATTCTTTAATTCAAAATATTGTTTTGAATTTGATGGGCTAAAATTTAAAAAATCCTCATTCTCCTCTTGCTTTCTCTTGATATTTGGATTTTCACTAAAATTTGGATTTATATTCAAATTAAAAAGAAGTAAGTTGCTTGGGATAAACCAAGGTTTCTCTTTATATTTATTATAAAGTATCACAAACTCTGGAAAGAAAAAATTTTTCGGATTCGATATGAGGCGATTTAAGATAAAGAATTTTTCATTCATTCCCATCCAATCAAAAGACATTCCCATCCAATCAAAAAAGATCTTTTTGTAATTGATTTCGGAATTTGAATCGATTGGAAGATAAAAAATATGAATTTTATCCCTTATTTTGTCTTTATTAGGTTCAACTTGAATATTTGTATTAAATTTCCAACTCAAATATTTTCTATCTGTATTTTTTTCCATATATATAATATCACTTTTTACTAGATAATTCTTGATAGGAATATTCTTGAGTATGTTAAATTCTTTATTTTTACTGGAATTTTCTTGCTTCTTATTTGTTTCTAATGATGATGATCTATAAATATAGGACTTCTTCTTAGTTTCAGAATGAATATATTTATATGATAAAAGATCATATCTATAGTTTTTTTTTAAATTATCCTCTTTATTTGGTAATAAATATACTTTCGAATTTTGTTTTTTTTTGTAATCAAATAATTGGTCTTTTTCATAGAAATACCATTTCCTTAAATCCTTATTTTGAGACGTATGGCATTGATTTATTGCATTTCGCCATTTTTGTGGAACTAATCTAGACCATGTAATCTGAGATAAATCGTATTGATAATGACCTCTTAACCAGTTTTTCCATGGATTCATTCCATAATTTTGAAGTTTCTTATGTCTTATTTCGGAATCAAATATTCCTTGTCTTCCAAAAAAATCCTTGATTTCATTCTTAATAAAAAAAGACGGTCCGTTATATTGAAGAATAGATCTTAACTTATTAAAGTTAATAACTTGGGTTTGTGATAATTTAAAAAATACATATTTTTGTGACAAGTAAGATAAATCAAAAAAAATATGTGACTTCCGCTTACTATTTCTAAGATTATTACTATTTCTAAGATTATCAAAACCCTTTATAGTCATAGGTGAAATAAAGTCAATTTTATTTTTATTAATCCCTTCTTGATTTGTTTCATTGTTATGAATGTATTTTTCAAGAATTTTTTTTGTTGATTCCATAAAAAGTTGTAGAGCTATTCTGCGCATATTAATGATACATAGAAATATATCTATGTATATTTTTTCAATGAAAAATTTAACTATTAATTCAATATTTTTTCTTTTTAATATTTTCCAAATTTTTGGGAGTGATTCTCCATTATTCTTTTTATTATTATTTTTTTTTTCTATTTGATTTCTAATTGTGTTTCTTCTATCAATTCTATGTTTTATTTCTTCTTCTGCCTGTGAATAATTTGTCCAACCTGTAGATCTATTTTGACTAAATGATTCATTAATTATTTTATTGCTAATTATAGAATCCTTTTCTGTTTGAGTTTCACTTGATTCATATATTTCTCTCGGTATAAATAATGGAATTTTCTTTCCTTTTAAAAGTTCTTTTATTTTTTTACAAACAAAAATAAAAGCTTTTGTTTCTTTCTTTGTTATTTTTTTAAAAACTCTTCGAACTCGAAAATTTAATTTTCTGATTTCGACTTTATAGTCTATATCTTTTAAAATGGGTTCAAAAAAGGAAGGTGTTTTTCGAGGAGGACCAAAAGGATATTCCGTTTCCATTCCCAAAACGGTTAAAAAACAAGAATCAAAATCATCTTGTTGCTTTCGATCTCTATCATAAAGTCGTAGCTTAGATCTGTTCCAAGGTTTCACATGAAAAGGATATAGTATTTTTATCTGAAAACCCTCTCTTAACCAATTTTTAGGAAATTCGGTTTTGGAGAATTGAAGACCATTATAGCTGCACTTTAGATAAATTTCTCTATTCCAATCTTGGAAATCCTCATACCATTCCGGAGATTGCCGTAATAAAATACGGCCAATATTCTTAACTATTATCAATAAGGGTAATTTAATATATCTTCTAAAAATTAATTGAGCTAGTAACAGAATACTTCTTGATTTTTGTGCATATGGAATGTTCTCCCAGAATTCTATTGCATCTTCCTGGTGGTTTTTTTTTATTTGGGATTGTTGATGTTGATCTAAAATTTCGAATTCTGATTTTTTACCCAACCAGTTTCTAATATTAAAAAAAAGTTTCATTAAGTCGGATATAGGAAAAGG